GGCCTAATTCCTATTACTTTGGCTGGATTATTCGTAACTGCATATTTGCAATACAGGCGCGGCGATCAGTTGGACCTTTGATTAAGTAACATCTCTTTTTAAATAACATCTCTTTTTTCTTGACCTCCTGCGGATTAAAGAAAGGAGGAGGTCAAATTCGGGTTGCTGCTTAAGTTAGTAAAGTTATTTCATTGTAATTCGACCTAAGCTAAGAAGAACAGAATCACGCTCTGTAGGATTTGAACCTACGACATCGGGTTTTGGAGACCCGCGTTCTACCGAACTGAACTAAGAGCGCTTTCTTATCACAATATAAAAGACCTTAAATAAATCAATTTTTATTGTAACCCCCCACTATATATATATATATATATATCTTGCATGCATATGTATCATAAAGAAAGGGTTATGTATGTCCAATTTTCATTGATCTCAATTGATCCTTCATTACTACACATAGGAGAAAGTAATAAATAGGGATGACAGGATTTGAACCCGTGACATTTTGTACCCAAAACAAACGCGCTACCAAGCTGCGCTACATCCCTTTCAATTAGCCTACAGTGTCATTGTAGAGAATCCCCGGCTTGTTTTCCACATCGTAATTTCCTCTATTGATATACTATACAATTTATCTTGCCATTTCTTCTTTGTTCATCTCATATACATATAAACATATAATAAAAGAATAATTCAATTATCTTAAAAAAAATGATAAATTTACCTTTACTCTATTTATTTATTATTTAAATTTATTTCTATATTCTATATATAGAATTCTATTATTAAGATTAATAAAATAATTCTATTAAACTCTAAATTTTATTAAAATTTAGAAATCTAGAAATTAATAAATATATTTTATATTAAATATTTTATTATAGAAAATAATAAATAGAATAAGAATATTTAATTTCAATAGTAATCTAAATTATTACTATAAATTGAATTTCATTTTATAAACCCAACATATAAATAAATTGATATCGGTAATATTCATAAAATAAGTGGACATCTTTTTCTGTTGTAAAGAAAGGAAAGAAAATAGAATTTATCGGGTCGCTATATCCATTTTAGTTAGGGATTCCCCGTACAAATACAAGTGATCCTTAACTACATATGTATCTGATCATATATGTATTACAATAAAAAAGGAGGATTTTCAATGCGAGATATAAAAACATATCTTTCTGTGGCACCCGTGTTAAGCACTCTGTGGTTCGCGTCTTTAGCAGGTCTATTGATAGAGATCAATCGTTTATTCCCAGATGCGTTGACATTCCCTTTTTTTTCATTCTAGTTAGGGATGAAGAAGCTTAAAGATACAATAAATTATCTGTGACTAACTCCCCTCCCCCTTCTTTGTTTTGTTCTTGACTGTCATTTTTTTAGGATAAAAAAGAAGATTCACCCGGAACGAAACTCGGGTTTAGGCTGAATTAATAATTAATAGAGGGAGAACAGAAATGAAAAAAAAAAAAAATAAGGTTCGAGGACAACAAAAGCATACAAGATACTTAAATTTAATACTGGTACTAATTTAATTGATAGTTAGAAATCGTTGTATTACTTATTATTTCTCTATTGATATTGATTGCAATGAAATATTTCAGAATTGGATTTATTTCGAGTCAGCAACTTCTTTCTTGTTTCGGATCGAAAATGGAAGAGTTGGGTGAATCCAAAATAAAAAGGGAGGTTCATGGCCAAGGGTAAAGATGTGAGAGTAAGAGTTATTTTGGAATGTAACAGTTGTGTCCGAAACGATATTAATAAGAAATCACGGGGTATTTCCAGATATATTACTCAAAAGAATCGACACAATACGCCTAGTCGATTGGAATTGAGAAAATTTTGTCCCTATTGTTACAAGCATACAATTCATGGGGAGATAAAGAAATAGATAAAATGTAACGCGTGTGTAAACCCTCCAAGGAACAGGAATCAATTACATAAACATAATAATATAATATAAATATAATAATATATATAAATAAACTATAAAAATAAAAACAACCAAATCCTATTTCGGTCGGATCAAAAATTAGAATTAAGAAATAGGATTTTAAAGATAAGGAATAAACCATGGATAAATCCAAGCGACTTTTTCTTAAATCCAAGCGATCTTTTCGTAGGCGTTTGCCCCCAATTGGGTCGGGGGATCGAATTGATTATAGAAACATGAGTTTAATTAGTCGATTTATTAGTGAACAAGGAAAAATATTATCTAGACGAGTGAATAGATTGACGTTGAAACAACAACGATTAATTACTATTGCTATAAAACAAGCTCGTATTTTATCTTTGTTACCTTTTCTTAATAATGAGAAACAATTTGAGAGAACTGAGTCGACTCCTAGAACTACGGGTCCTCGAACTAGAAATAAATAGATAGGCCTATTCCTCAATTGCAATTGAATCAAAATTCCAATCCGAACCCCAACTCAGATTGATTTTTTGTTCGAAAAATTCGAGAATCCAGATTGGATTGTCACGTTGTAAGAAAAAAGGCGTAAGGTAAGGTAAATAAAGTAAAAAAATATTTCTTCTTTTTTTTTATTGAAGCATGTTCATTCATTTTGACTCTATTTATCTATCCTATTAATTTATACTCGACCTTCCCGGAGCTCATTCTCCGGGGGCTCCGTTTAAATCATTACGGTGTATTCCCTCCCTTATCTGTATTCCTTCCCTTATGATAAAAAAATGGGATATCATAATCATGGAGGCTGTATTCCTCTAAGGTAACGTCATAAATAGATCGATAAGGAGCGACTGGGTACTTAGGAGCGACTCGGTAATCATCTATGTTCCTAGAGTAAATCTCGTAAAAAGAATTCATACTCAGGACCGCGATTTGTGCAAGCATTTTACGATTAATAAGTCGCTTCCTCTTGTACATATCATGTATTGATCTATTATAACTATTGTATAAATCATTCTCACGAATGCCTGCATTTATCCGAGTGATCCACAAACGACGAAAATTTCTCTTTTGCCTGCCCCTATCCCGATGAGCAGAAACTAAGGCTCTCATTTTCTGTTGAAAAGTAGTTCGAGTAAGTCTTGAATGAGCCCCTCGAAAGGTTGATGCAAATAAACGAATTTTTGTTCTACGTCTCCGGGCTATATACCCTCGTCTAATTCTGGTCATTGAATCAAATGAAACTTTGATGAATATGAATAACTAATTGATTTATTTTCTTTCAGTCATTCTTTTCTCCTTTCCTGGTCTATTAATAACAAAACGGATTCTTCCGATGTATAAAAAAATTCCAATGGCTTTTGCTACTATGACCTTCCCAACCACGATTTTTTCCAGGCATTTAACCCCGAAATAAGGAAATTGTATTGATACTAGGTATCAACAAAGAACAAAACAGTAAATTGTAAATTAAGTTGAGTATAGTATAAAGTATCAATAAATAGTAAAGGTAAATGCATAAATAAATAGTGGGTTCCATCGTTTCTATGGTTGCTTCTTAAACGGTGAGGTCCTCTCTATACACCGGAGCCCCTCCCTTCATTTAATCAATGTTATTAGTAACTTGTACAGTTCACATTCTTTGACTCTACCCATGAATTATCCAGTAATAGGTCTTTTCACAATGAGATCTACCCATACAGTAACGGTATTTAATTACAAAGGTTGGCTAGGTAGCTGACCCTGTTAGTCCGTTCTTGCAAGAGTGGGAGCATAATTCTTTTGCTTCTTAAATACTATTTGATTTTCCCCCGCTTAATGGATAACCATTTGCTACCAATGGGGAATTGCTTCTCATCTCCAATTGAGGTGATTGGATTTGCACCAATAGAAACCATAAATTTCATACACAATGGAGGTTTGTTTTTTTAGCTTCATATATTGAATGGAATTCTTCCATCCTATTCATTGGTACTGGTCATTGATACTGGAAAAACTTTTCCTTTATTTTGTTCCAGCTCATGATCTGAACGAGTCGCACATACACCCTAGTACATGTTCCTCGACGCTGAGGACATCCCCGAAGAGCGGGGGATTTTGTTACATTTTTTATTGGCTGTCTTGTATTTCTAATAAGTTGTTTAATGGTTGGCATGCTAAATCGTATATAAATGGTCTGGTTTAGATCAATCCTAACCAGATGATTATAAATTATTCTTATTTTTTTTTTTTACCTTATTTTACCCCGGTAAGCAGATAAAAAATGAAATTTAGGTTCATCCGAATTATGGTTCAAAATGGAATCTCGGATTTACCTGAAATCCCCGGCATTTTCGGCCGCTACAAGATCAACAATTCCATAAGCTTGGGCTTCTGTTGCTGACATAAAAACATCCCTTTCCATGTCTTCGGATACAACCCATAAGGGTTTGCCCGTTCTTTGTACATAAACCCTTGTGAGGGTTTCGCGAAGTTTCAGCAGTTCTTCCGCTTCTAGGATAAATTCTCCTGTTTGTGCCTTATAAAAAGAACTAACAGGTTGGTGGATCATTACCCTGATGATATAACATAATGAATGGTTCCTCGATCTCGTACGATCGGACGAAGGAAAGAGATAAAGAATAACAAGAAAAGAATAAAATAAGAATAGATATATAATTGAACAACCGTACAGGCATTTTTTGTGCATACGGCTCCACAATGGAATTTACTTTTCCTTTCGGTCGAGCAAAAAGAGAAATAGGATCCATCAAATCCCAATCTTTAAGTGATCCATTTACCAACCTTCTTTTCGGGGGGGGGTTCAAAAATACTATGATGGTTCCGTTGCTTTCTATATTTATCATTTATCTCGTATGTGATTCAGCAATCCCAAAGTTTCTTTTTGATCCGATCAAAATAAAAAAAAGTAAAAAAAAATGATCATTTTTTTTTGAGTACTCTTTCATAACATAAATATTGGAAAGAGACTTCTGGTGTGAAAACAAAAAAGTTTGTGACGCTGAAATGAATCCCGGATAGATAAGATCAAATCGGAGATACTTTTTGTCTCATATTACTCGCCCGATACATAATCTCATGTTATGAAAAAACAATAATGGTTTGTTCATATCGAACTCGAAGTGCCATGCTATTATTACTTAATATTCGTATTCTTATTCATATTACATGTCGCGAAGGCATAGTCTTATTTTTTCTCTCAAATCAAATAAAAAAACTCATTGGCGCCAAGCGTGAGGGAATGCTATACGTTTGGTAATTTCTCCTCCGACCAGGATAAAAGATCCCATTGAAGCGGCTAATCCCATGCATATTGTATGTACATCTGGTAGCACAAATTGCATAGTATCATAAATGGCTATTCCGGGCATTACCCACCCGCCGGGGGTGTTTATAAACAAATAAAGATCCCGGGTCTCATCTTCTATACTGAGATATACCATGAGACCAATAAGTTGGTTTGAGATCTCGCTATTAACGCCTTGGCCTAAAAAAAGTAATCTTTCTCGATGAAGTCGGTTGATTAGGACAAAATTTTATCCCTTAGGAACCGTACACGCACCTTTGGATGCATACGGTTCAAAAAAAATTGCGAAAAAAAAAAGAATCAATGTGTTGATTCCAGCCCGCCTTCTTTTTTATAGTTAAATTTTATAGTTAAAGTATAGTAGGACTTTTCCACTTCTTAATGAAGGGGCTTTTTCTTCTATTTTTTTAAGAAAGATGATTTTTTGATCGCCTCTCCGTAAAAACGGAGAGAATCCACTAAACTTATCGAATTAATCTCTCATTGATGTATTGTTTCATCGAAATCCAATCCAAATTACGATGTAATTTTCTTGTTCCTGAATGGGCCTCCTCAATTTTTTTAGGTTTATATTCTACTCCGGGTAAAGATCCGCCCGATTTCAATTTGCACATATAGGACAAATGATCCCAATACCACTTTTTTTGGTACGACTTTTTTTCAATCATTTCTTTCATGCCTTTCTTACGACAAATATTTGATGTAGTCATCATATTATTTCATTGATTGACAGTTTGAGATCGTTCATATGCTATAAAGTAATGACTTATGTATGGTATGATAGAAGTGGTAATCATACATATATTACCAATCGGGTATTTTCTGAACGGAGCCTGGATACTTCATTTTATTGGTCCAACCAAGCAAGCCAACCATAAATTTTTATAATGGATAATATTAATATTGATCTCAACCCCCTCAAAAATGGATCTAATTGCACTTCACGCTCCAAATTATTGATGGTTTTCAAGCAATCTTTTTTGGGCGAAACAGAGGGTATCTCCAGCGGGGGAGAGAACGGGGAAATCCCATACGACCCAATATGTCTGACAAGTCGCACTATATGTCAACCCAAATTGCATCTTCCTCTCCAGGACTCCGAAAAGGTACTTTTGGAACACCAATAGGCATCAACTGAAAGAAAGGGTAGTTGAGTATTATATTTTACTTTGATGTGGAAACGTAATGTTGTATTTTATCCATATATTTTGGAAAATTCCTAGAGTAAGACGAAATGAATAAAGGTAAATTATTACGAATGGGTAGGGCTGTTCAAATGATGAACAAGTATCTACGCATTCGCTCATAGAAAATGGGACCAATCTCCCCATTGCGTATTGGTACTTATCGGGTATAGAATAGATCTGCTTATCTTTGTTCCTACAAACAGAATTGTTCCATTATTACCAACGAAATGGAATTAAATAAATATTCACCCTTGCTCCGAAATAATCCACTGAAAGGGAGAGGTCCATAGCATAGTCTTTTCCAATGCGATAAAGTTACATAGTGTCTATTTTTCTTTGATAAAGGGGTATTTCCATGGGTTTGCCTTGGTATCGTGTTCATACCGTCGTATTGAATGATCCCGGTCGCTTGCTTTCTGTACATCTAATGCATACAGCTCTCGTTTCTGGTTGGGCCGGTTCAATGGCTCTGTACGAATTAGCAGTTTTTGATCCCTCCGACCCTGTTCTTGATCCAATGTGGAGACAAGGTATGTTCGTTATACCCTTCATGACTCGTTTAGGAATAATCAATTCATGGAGCGGTTGGAGTATCACAGGAGGGACTATAACGAATCCGGGTATTTGGAGTTACGAAGGTGTGGCTGGGGCACATATTATGTTTTCTGGTTTGTGCTTCTTGGCAGCTATCTGGCATTGGGTATATTGGGATCTAGAAGTATTCTGTGATGAACGTACAGGAAAACCTTCTTTGGATTTGCCCAAGATTTTTGGAATTCATTTATTTCTTTCAGGATTAGCTTGCTTTGGGTTTGGTGCATTTCATGTAACAGGCTTGTATGGTCCTGGAATATGGGTGTCTGATCCTTATGGACTAACCGGAAAAGTACAATCTGTAAATCCTGCGTGGGGGGTAGAAGGTTTTGATCCTTTTGTTCCGGGAGGAATAGCCTCTCATCATATTGCAGCAGGTACATTGGGTATATTAGCGGGCCTATTCCATCTTAGTGTTCGTCCGCCCCAACGTCTATACAAAGGATTACGTATGGGTAATATTGAAACTGTCCTTTCCAGTAGTATCGCCGCTGTCTTTTTTGCAGCTTTTGTTGTTGCTGGAACTATGTGGTATGGCTCCGCGACTACCCCGATCGAATTATTTGGTCCAACTCGTTATCAATGGGATCAAGGATACTTCCAGCAAGAAATATATCGAAGGGTTGGTGCCGGACTAGCCGAAAATCAGAGTTTATCAGAAGCTTGGTCTAAAATTCCCGAAAAATTAGCTTTTTATGATTACATTGGCAATAATCCAGCAAAGGGGGGATTATTTAGAGCGGGCTCAATGGACAACGGGGATGGAATAGCTGTTGGATGGTTAGGACATCCCGTCTTTAGAGATAAAGATGGGCATGAGCTTTTTGTACGTCGTATGCCTACTTTTTTTGAAACATTTCCAGTAGTTTTGGTAGACGGAGACGGAATTGTAAGAGCCGATGTTCCTTTTAGAAGGGCAGAATCGAAGTATAGTGTCGAACAAGTAGGAGTCACTGTTGAATTCTACGGTGGCGAACTCGATGGAGTGAGTTATAGTGATCCTGCTACCGTGAAAAAATATGCTAGACGTGCTCAATTGGGTGAAATTTTTGAATTAGATCGCGCTACTTTGAAATCTGATGGTGTTTTTCGTAGCAGCCCAAGGGGTTGGTTTACTTTTGGACATGCTTCGTTTGCTTTGCTCTTCTTTTTCGGACACATTTGGCATGGTGCTAGAACCTTGTTCAGAGATGTTTTTGCTGGTATTGACCCAGATTTGGATGCTCAAGTGGAATTTGGAGCATTTCAAAAACTTGGAGATCCAACTACAAGGAGACAAGTAGTCTGATACAATATTGCTCTGGTATCTTTCGCCTCCATTGGATTTTTGTGATTTAACTTTGAAATAGAGTACTAGAGAAATCTTGATTTGAATCACCGCCCCTTTCTTTGACTCTTGTCCTTTCTTAATCTGGGAAATGATCCCAAATGAACAGGTGTGGAAGCTATAATTGTAAACCACGATCGAATTTATGGAAGCATTGGTTTATACGTTCCTCTTAGTCTCGACTCTAGGAATCATTTTTTTCGCGATATTTTTTCGAGAGCCACCTAAGGTTCCGACTAAAAAGGCGAAATGATTTTTCATTATTTTACATTACATTATCCAAATTGAAGTAAAGTAATGAGCCTCCCATATCATAGGAGGCTCATTACTTTACTTCAACTAGTCCCCGTGTTCCTCGAATGGATCTCTTAGTTGTTGAGAGGGTTGCCCAAAAGCGGTATATAAGGCGTACCCGGTAAAACTTACAAGTAAACCAGATATAAAGATGGCGACTAGGGTTGCTGTTTCCATTATTATAAAATTTAAAGACCACAATGGATCTATGATAAGATCGTTTATTTACAACGGAATGGTATACAAAGTCAACCGATCTCAACCAATGCAATAGGATTTATGGCTACACAAACCGTTGAGGGTAGTTCTAGATCTGGTCCAAGACGAACTACCGTAGGGAATTTATTGAAACCATTGAATTCGGAATATGGTAAAGTAGCCCCCGGGTGGGGAACTACCCCTTTGATGGGGGTCGCAATGGCTCTATTTGCAGTATTCCTATCTATTATTTTGGAGATTTATAATTCTTCCGTTTTACTGGATGGAATTTCAATGAATTAGGTCCATAAAAATCACGAAGTCCTGGCTTTTCAATCCAAAGTGAATCACTTAGGACTCGGATTTCTAGGCCATTCTGGCAGTTCGACCGTGGAATTCCTTTCTTTCTGTATTTCCGGAATATGAGTGTGTGACTTGTTATAATTGATCCTATTGATAGTACAGAGAGTAGGTCTGTCATCTTGAGAGAGATGGGTTCTGCCTCGTCGGATATTCATTTTTTTATCTGGAGCACAGAATATATGGAATAGATCAAGAAATATTTGAACTATGATTCATGCCTAGTATTCAGACCTCGCGACTGGACTCAAAAAAATTGAAAAGATTTATTTTAGAATTCTAAATCGAAGGGTTTGTTTTTCTTCCTTAAACATTCTATTCTGTTTATGTTTCTTTATTTTGACCAACGGACAAATCAAATGTTTCTCCGAATTTTTAGGCATTTCATCTATTAATTGAATAAGTGATGATCAAACGGTTCTTACTCAGAGAACCTTTGGGCTTAGGGGCTTTATTCAATCATCGTGGTTTTAGTATGAATCTGAGGTTTCAATCGATTCATAGGGTCTCAACAAGAGAATTCCTATCAATAATAAACAAAAAGAAATCCGAATAATTATAATTAGACACAAAAAAAAATAAATAAAAATAGGGAAAAAGAAGATTCAAGAGGCCTGTAACTATCAACATAAAGACAAATGAGCCGACTTGATATTTTGGCATTATCATCACAAAGAAGAATTTGAGAGCTTTTTCCTTCCTATCTTCGGAGAAGGTTGAGCGGACTAATAAGAATAAGAAGTTTCAAACTTTATATTACGTATCCATTGCAACCAGTATTGGGGTGTTTCTGCTTGAGCTGTACGAGA